CATCGCAATGCCTATTGTGTCTGCTTGACCTTTCATAAGCGGAGACAGAATAAAGCGCCCATAAAAAAGACGCTTACTGTCTGCTGCTGATTCAACACACTTCCACTGGAGTGTCCGAGTAGATACTGTTATTTTCTCTCGAACCATAATAATATTATTTGATCAGATCATTGAATCATTTATTTCTCTTGTTTCTCTTGCTATTGAAATATCTTCCATTTTTTTTCTATACACGTCTTTTTTTCGGGGGTCTACAGCCATTATGTGGCATAGGAGTTACATCCCGTACGAAAGTTAATAGTATACCACTTCTGCGAATAGCTCGTAATGCTGCGTCTCTTCCGAGACCGGGACCTTTAATCATGACTTCTGCTCGTTGCATACCTTGATCTACTACTGCACGAATAGCATTTGCCGCTGCGGTTTGAGCAGCAAATGGTGTCCCTCTTCTTGTACCTCGGAAGCCACAAGTACCGGCAGAGGACCAAGAAACCACTCGCCCCCGTACATCTGTAACAGTCACAATGGTATTATTGAAACTTGCTTGAATATGAATAACCCCCTTTGGTATTTTACGTGTACTCTTACGTGAACCAATACGTCCACGTGAACCCTTTTTCGGTATAGCTTTTGCCATATTTTATCATCTCATAAATTTGAGTCAGAGATATATGGATATATCCATTTCATGTCAAAACAGATCCCCTATTTGTATATCAGGTCTTTAATGAGCCTTATTATCCTTGTCTTTGTTTATGTCTTGGGTTCGAACAAATTACTATAATTCGTCCCCTACGACGTATTAGTCGACACTTTTCACAAATTTTACGAACGGAAGCTCTTATTTTCATATTTGCCACTCCTTACTTTAATTTTGAATCTACTTCTTGGAAGAAAATAAGTTTCTTGAAATTTTCAATTTTTAATGGTATTCCTACGAAATAAATAGGGAAACACCTAATCTTTCGAATCTTTGTTGCGGAGTCGATAAATTATACGACCTCTGGTTGAATCATACCGACTTACTTCAATTTTGACTCTATCGCCTGGCAGTATCCGTATAAAACTACGTCGGATCTTTCCTGAAACATGACCTAGAATTGTATCTTCATTATCTAAACGAACCCGGAACATACCGTTGGGAAGCGATTCAGTAATTAAACCTTCATGAATCCATTTTTGTTCTTTCATTCCAGGCAAAACCCCCTTGAAGTATTAACTAGTGGAGGAAGAACCCTATTAGACAACCCAGCACTTCTCTTTTCTTTTTCACAAATAAGAAGTTTCATATTCAATTCGGATATTAGAAAGATTACCATATATAACACAAAATTTCTCCGCCTATTCTTTCTAGTCGAGCCTCTCGGTCTGTCATTATACCCCGAGATGTAGAAAGAATTACAACACCCATCCCACCTAAAATTCTAGGAATTCTTTGATAGTTAGAATAGATTCGTAGACCCGGCCGACTGATCCGTTTTAAATTTAAAAGATTTCTATAAGTGCTTTTCCTATTCCTTCTATGTCGTAGGGTTAAAACCAAAAAATATTTGTTGTTTTCTCGATGTTTTCTCACGTTTTCGATAAAACCTTCTCGTAAAAGTATTTTCACAATACTTTCGCTGATATTAGTAGATGCTACTCGAACCACGCTTTTTCTATACATATCGGCATTTCGTATAGAGGTTATTATGTCAGCAATAGTATCACTACCCATGATTAATTAAAATTATTGGTGCCTCCAAATTTGGATATAATCAACATGTTTTTTCTTTTTTTTTTTTTTTTACGTATTTGTTTATGAATATTAATTTTAAAAGGTATATACGTGAGACAAAATCTACTAAATGAATCTTAATCTATTTCTTTTAAATACCCTACTATAACCATATCGTGGTCTCATTTTATAATACCTCGGGAGCTAATGAAACTATTTTAGTAAAATTGAACTGTCTCAATTCTCGGGCAATCGCACCAAAAACTCGAGTTCCTTTTGGATTTCTTTCTTGATCAATCACAACTGCAGCATTGTCATCATATCGTATTATCATACCGTTGTCACGTTTAAGTTCTTTACAAGTACGTACAATTACAGCTCTGACCACTTCTGATCTTTGTAGAGGCATGTTTGGAACTGCGTCTTTGATCACAGCAACAATAACGTCACCAATACGAGCATATCGACGATTGCTAGCTCCTATGATTCGAATACACATCAATTCTCGAGCCCCGCTGTTATCTGCTACATTCAAATGGGTCTGAGGTTGAATCATATCATTTTTTTTTTATCTGTTTTTACAATACAAAGGTCAAAGAAAAAAAGAAATATTATTTGTCCAAAAAAAGAAACCTGCATCCACTATTTTTAATTAGGGCCTATTTCTTTTTTAGCCCGAAATTATAAATTGAGCTCGTATAGGCATTTTGGACGCTGCTATTGAAATAGCCCTTCGGGCTATATTTTCTGTTACTCCACCCATTTCATAAAGAATTCGACCAGGCTTAACAACAGCTACCCAATATTCGGGAGAGCCTTTACCTGAACCCATACGTGTTTCTGCGGGTCTTACTGTAACTGGTTTATCTGGAAATATACGAACCCATATTTTTCCACCGCGACGTGCATTTCGTGTCATTGCTCGTCGACCTGCTTCTATTTGCCTAGATGTGATCCAAGCGGGTTCAAGTGCCTGAAGAGCGTATTTACCAAAACAAATAGTATTACCTCGATAAGATATTCCCTTCATTCTTCCTCTATGTTGTTTACGGAATCTGGTTCTTTTGGGGTTATAGTTGATGGTTTGTTTTGAATTCCATCTCTACTACAGAACTGGACGTGAGAGTTTCTTCTCATCCAGCTCCTCGCGAATAAAAATAAATTCAAATTAAAGATTTAGAATTCAATTCAGATATAATATAATTTGAATTAAGATATACATGTATTTAATAAGTAATCCGCTGACTCATGGATTTCATTTAATCTAGATCAAATCTATTATTAATTTTTATATCTTGTTTGTTTATATCTTGTTTGTATAGTATAGATAATAGATAACTAAATATATTAAATAACTTTTTTTTCTTATATTTTAGATTTAGAATGTTAAAAGGAATCTTTCTTTTGTTTTACTCTTTATCGTATTGGATTGACCCTAAATTTAGCAATCCAAAAAAATAAAGTTTTCGCGGGCGAATATTTACTCTTTCAATTTCTATTTCAGTTCTATCATTAGTTCATAACTTTTCCGAATAGATTAATTGGTTTCTGGTCGGTTCCGCCATCCCGATCAATGAATCGTTCGAATTCATTTTCACTAGAATCTTTTGAATTCACAGGTTCCATCGTTCCCATCCCTTCTTACTTAATGGTTAGGTCTGAATTCTACAATGGAGCTATTAGTTCTTGAGTCAATATTCTTAGTCTTTATTGGCTCGAAGCTCTTTATTTTTTGTTCGATGAGCAGATCCTTTTAATGATGAATCCTTATTGATGCTTTATTACACAGATTTTTTATGAGATGACTCATAGACCTTACATATTGGAATTTTATATCATCCATATTCTTTTTCTTTCTTTCTTTCATCCTTCCATTTATCCATACCCTTTCTTTTTTATTTCTATTGACAACTTAGAAGCAGATTTTTTAATGAAAAAGTATTTCAGTTGCTACAACAATATGAACAATATATCATATCTTGACTGGTTCTTTGGATCCAGATAATACGAAGGAATGAGTTGGTTATTACTTCTATAGTTATTTGTTTATACTATGGGGCTGGTTACTAACCCTCAAAAAACCAACGAGTCACACACTAAGCATAGCAATTTTATCAAAAGATTAATTTAATTTTTATTAAACCCTATAGAATTATAATTGTTTGTTCATTTTTTTATTGAAGAGAAAATAAAAATAAGAAATAAATTTCTCTTTTTGTTCCATCGCCGGATAGAATGCAAAGGGAAATAAAGGTTTATTTTATTATTCCCCGTCTATAAATATCCAAATTTTGATGCCTAATACCCCATAGATAGTTCGAACTGTATAGGAACAATAATCAATTTTAGCTCGAATGGTTTGTAGTGGAACCCTACCCTCTCTGATCCATTCAACACGCGCAATTTCTTTTCCGTCGATACGTCCTGCAATTTGCACTTGAATTCCTTTTGTATCTGCTTGTTCAGTTAATTCTATAGCCTTTTTCATTGCTTTGCGAAAAGAAACTCTATTTTTTAATTGGCCGGCTATAAATTCTGCAAGAATATTAGGGTTTCCGTAAGGCTTTTCAATTCGTGTGATAGCAATGTTAAGTTTTCTATTTACAGAATTAAATTCTTTTTGTAAATTCATCTGTAATTCTTCGATTCCTCGGGGTCGACTTTCAATTAATATTTTTGGAAATCCCATATAGATTATGATTTGGATCAGATCGATTCTTTTTTGAATCTCTATACGCGCAATTCCCTCAACGCCAGAGGATGTTTTCATATTTTTTTGTACATAATTCTTGATATAATTTCTTATTTTTTGATCTTCTTGCAGACCCTCAGAATAATTTTTTGGTTGTGCGAACCAAAGGGAATGATGACCTTGGGTTGTACCAAGTCTGAAACCAATTGGATTTATTTTTTGTCCCATGTTCCCCCATTACTATTACTATACATATCATAATACGACATAGTTGTATCCTTTTTTTTCCATTTTGGTTTTTGTGACCACTTAATAGAGTCGGTATCTATATATCCACCTAAGGATATATCTTTCATTACAATAGTTATATGGCAGGTAGGTTTTTGTATGGCAAAACTACGCCCTCGAGCTCGAGGTTTTAATCTCTTCACGATAGTACCTTCGTTTACTTCGGCTTTACTAATGACTAAATTTGCTTCATTCGAACCCATATTGAAACTAGCATTTGCTGCTGCAGAATAAACTAATTTGAAAATGGGATAACATGCTCGATAAGGCATGAGTTCTAATATCATAAGTGTTTCTTCGTAG